TGCGGCTGCTTCTACCGATTGGTATGTATGTTCTTCAGATCTTTTCAACGAATGGGGCTTCTTCCCTGCTCTATCCGCTTTTGACCCTCTGGTGGGCGAGAAGTCTTGACTGCCGTCCTTTGAGCTACTAGCTACCCTTGTGAGAGAAATTCCCTTTTGCTACCGACTGAAGCGAAGGTTAGCGGCGTTAAATACCGTATGTCCTAAGTCTTACTGTCCTTACGTCATTGGCGCCTGCTGAGTGAGAGATTTCTGGTTGAGCTCTGTCTGAACGGAACCAATAGGCTTAAAGCGGTTATTCGCCTCAAGGGTAATCTCACGACCAGATGCGCGAAATACCCGGTTTTCTAGTAAAAAGATCTGCTAGCTATGGAGAAAGGCTCCCGTCGACCTTCCTTCGATGACATCTCTGAGGCTCCACATTTCTTTATAGTCAAGAAAGCGAAAGAAGGCCTTTACCTCTTCCTTTGCACCTTCGGATTCACTTTCCCAAGAAGCGGATTCTTACACCCTTCCATCTTGCTCGCTCTAAACTATCCATAGTCATTAGTCATTAATGTGTCACTTCCTTGTCCGATTCTACTACTATGAATCCTTCCTGCCCCTCACAGATTTAGTGAAAAGAGCTAGATTCTGCGGATTTGAGGCATCAAGACTAGTTTCAAAGGCCTTAATCATATCCTCGCTTTCTTAACTTAATAAAATAGATGTCTCGCCTGCCGAATCCTTTGGGCATCCATATAGCAGATCTGTGGGAAAGAAGACTCGAAGCAGGTGCCATTAGGCTTGCTAAAGAAATGCTTATCTCAGGGCTAACAGGAAAATCCCGAACACCGTCTTCAATAGCTGCTGATTCGAGAACAAGAACCATGGCATTCGATGCAGCCTAGTCCCGTCTTTGTCCTAACAGCTGAGCCAATAGCAGCGCATTCAATAGCAGCAGCAGCCTAAAACGCACGGAGGGAACGTGCTACTTTATATTTATAAAAGACCGGTATTTGGAGTCAACTTCCTTCCTTGCTTCCCGTGATTGGCTTCGTCGGAGCCTATTCTGTGATGGAGAGATCGAAAGCATTTTCGGGAAAACTTTCTTTGTTTTAGGAATGTCAAGTGTGAAGCTTGACTTTACCCAGACTACTTTCGTCTGAAGTTGTCTACCGTACTTGATCAGTCAAGGGCTTTAGCACCTCCTTGTGCCATTATGCCATTAGAGAAGTGCATTCGAGAAGTCAGACTTTCATTAGCAATTCGCTTTCTTCATGGTTACGCGGGCAATTCAACAACATATGATTCGCCCCGAATATCTAACATCTGATTCACCGGCATACGATTAGCCGGCAGTTCCCGTTTATCCCGAGCTAGGAGCTCCGCTTTCTTCCGAACCAACAGACTCTGAAGTCGCAGCTAAAGCAAGAGGTCATATATAAAACGAATAGAAAATCAACTTCAGGCAGTGGATTCGAAGCAAGAAGGATTTTAAGTCCTGTTGCATCTTCTCTCGGCGAAAAAAAGGTCCTACTTGCATGTGTTAAGCATATAGCTCGACCATGATTCTTCCCTTCTTTAACCGGGGGAAGTACTTCTGAACCTATTTTCTACGCTTTCTTCTCTTATGCAATTGCAATTTCTGGTAGGTTAGAATCGAACTAGCCGACATGAGAAAGAGTTTAGATATCCACGATCAGTAGATAGAGAATCGAACAAGTTGCGGGAAAGAGCTGGTAGTATATCGTATAATACGATCAAGGCTGCTTGAATACACAACCCCTTCTCAGATCCATTTTTTGGTCTTTGTATGAAGAGAAAGAGAAAAGACAAGGGGGGCTAGGGTATGGCTTATACAGCAGAGGAATTTCATTCCGGGAACCCGTCTATGAGACGGCTATGGGTATAGACAGACATACCCGAAAGACCATTCCTTCACCACTTCAAAGAATAGACGGAGACGAGACGTACGATTGAAATCACGTTTATGAAAGCAATGGCTCTTAGCCGACTAAGATGACCACATAGTGGTATACTACTTCACGTAATTCACGTAATTTTCCACTTTACCACTATCAGACTAGACCGGAGCTTTTGAATAGGGCTTTGAGGATAAAAAGACTAGCCGGAAAGCCATTCCCCTGCTTGCGACCGCTGGACCACTTGGAATGATGGAAAAGAGAGTACAGAGAGCATTCCATATGGGGCTTCCCATCGGGGCTACCATTTTCTCAGGCCCGATCGAGGTTCTCTTCTTTCCCGTTCATATGAAAAAGACCTGCAATGCTAATCTCGTTAGGCCACCCGAACCCATCGAACCTTTGACAGGAGGAGTTAGATAGGTGAAAAGATAACAAGACAACACCTGCCTATATCGCTCCTGTCTAAGCGAGCGAGACTTTTTCCATTGATATTTCCATATCATGTAGCGAGACTCCACTTTAGATCCTGCGAGCTTAGTTTATGAATTGAGTTTATGAATAATGCAGCAATCGTAGGGTCGACAGTACCGGTGGGCTTTGAGCTACCAGAGCAAGGAGATAGAGCTTGAGCTTTTCCTTCATGGACCAAGGCGACTCTCGTTAGCTCTACTTGGGCTTAGTGCGATTCGAAACTGGGATTTTTTCTAGCCCGAAGAACGAACAAAGACAACAAGGAGCGACTGATAAGGAGCGGTTCAAGCTTTCTGGCCATTCCAACTGCCTCCATTATTCTACTTTTTAAGCGCCATAAGCAGCCAAGCATAGTGGTTCGCTCAAGCAATGGAGTTTGCGAAACTTCCGTTCCGGTAGTCCTTAACGCAAGGAAATAGTAAGATCAGACCCTCGAATTCGATTACACACAAGCTGCCAAGTAAGCTCTCGAAAGAGCTACCTCAGAATGAAAGCTACATCAATCCAAAGGAATTCAATCCGTTATATCTCCACCTCGTAAAGCCGTAACAGCATCGACTCATTAATGCGCCCTCAAGGGGCAGCCTATGGAACAAGGAAGAGGCTCGGCAGGAGACTCGCAACTAAGCACCTAATTGAATCTGGATTAAGCTACTTGTGCACCCGCAGTCGGTCTGGTGGTTTCGCCGTCTATGTATGACGTACATAGCACTAACTCGACCTTAGGGGGCAAGTAGGCCAGGCCTCTTAAGGTTACCTAGTTTGCTTAATCGCAATGATCATTAGAGCTCTCGATACCGGCTGGATCGGCGCACCTGTCACTCACACTAAGAAGAAATTGGAAACTTAGTTTCATCCATCACACGAAAGAAAAGATCAGACTCGGCACACGGGAAAAAGAGTTCGTTTACACTTCAATCACCACAAAGTGCTGGGGCCACTGGAATAGAAAACTCATAAGACCTAAAAATCATCACTCTGCTGCAGAAAAGAAAGGGAATCTATCTCCTACAGGTCTGCTGACGAGAGCGTCGATTGCTATTCGACGAAGGAACTTTGGATTTCTAGACACGGCAAAAACAATCAAAACTAGTGTCGTCTGCGCTGACTTATTGACAAGTTAAAGAAAGTCCAAATTAGCACAATCTTTTGGATATCCTAACGGGTAAACTCCAACCTCTCGCGGGCTGTGCCTGAGACCCCCTCTTAGTCTTAGGAGATCCCCTACGAACGGTCTGATAGAACCGGGAAAAAGAAAGTAGATTCAAAACTAGAAGACCAAGAACTTAACTGCTGGAGGAAGTCAAGCAAGCAGCAAATGACATAGATATAGGGTGGAATCTTGTAGGGAGGTGCAGATTCATTTCTGAATAGCAAAGAAGATCAATTGAATAAGAATAAGAGAGGAAAGCACGACTTCTTTCTTTCATGATGTAGTTGTCCTGCTTGAATCGATATTGGCTTAGATGTGATGCACCCAGAGAAAGATCATAAGGCTAAGGAGAATTGACACGAGTTTGAATAACTTCTTATCATGTTCAAAGCCGATTGCCCGCAGCTTTTGGGGGAAGAAAGACTAGTAGCACCACTTCTCAAGATAGAATGTCCCAAGTGAGTCGTAACAGGTAGTCTGAATCAAAGACTGCCCTTTGATCTCTGTTTTTACATTCCCCTACCCCTAGGGGTAGGGTGAGAAAAAGAAATGGAACTATCCAATCTCACTGTCAATGCAATTACATGATCTGTCAGCGCACATCCTTGCCAATCTACTTATGAGGAGGAGGTTTTTGAAGGGTCTCTTGATGCAGCTGAAAACTCTTTTTCTTCTCTTTCAAGACAGATGGCAGACTTGTCTCCCCTGCACTCTGGTGCTCCAGACGTAATCCACCAAATAATAAAATTTTTGTGCTCTAGTATGGATGTGTTGGCTGATGACGCGTGCATAGCACCTTTCTAGGATCTGATCAATGCAGTCCTTTTGACAGAGCCGACTTCCCCAGCTTCCTCTAATAGTAGTTGAGAAGTCAACTACCTCTCTTAGACTATGGACGAGAGTCTAAAGCTTACTGTAAGTGCCTTTCCTACTGCCAATGAACTGTTTACTTCGCCTATACCAACTCTCCTTTCGTGGGTATCGTAAAGATTCTTGTCAAAAAAGAAATAGGATGGAAAAGGTTTTTCAAAGGGTAAAACCCGGAAAGCTAGTGCTCGTGAATGGGCTCCTTACATGCAGATTATATTAGCTGTCCTTAGGCTTCCTCTTATTTCGATAAAATCCTCCCTTTATTTAATAACTCGTGCTTGATGCAATAAGCGCAAGGAGATTAAGCGTGTTTTTCCACAGATTGAAATTGTCTTGAATCGGCATACAGGCAAGTAGTAGATCTATCCTCCAAGCAGGTAATGAACTGGCCAGTGAAGAAGGCATCTTTTCCTTCCTAATACTTCTTTTGAAGGTTTCCGTCTTTTACTTGCTATTTATCTTGTCCGGTGACGTATTTCTATTTCTTTATCAGCAGGCTAAAGTCCCGAACTCCTGCTGTAAGACTCGGCTTCTTTTTCCGCCGAACGTAGGATGAAAAGAAGGGAAGATTAGAGATTGACCTCTCTCTTCCTGAGAGAAGAAGAACCAAAGGGCATCTTTTTGGACAAAAAAACCTTACAATGAAGAAATTCGCATTTTGGGTGAACTGGCTGGAGATATAGGTATCCCACCATAACTCATCCGAACGCTGCACGACGCTAGCCAGATCCCTAGGACGGGAGAGAAAGTTGAATAACAAACCATTGTACAGCAAAAAGGCTTCTTTGAGCCTGACCTCATCAACTGGATCAATTCGAATGCGAAATGGCAGTCTTGCAAGGGGGAAAAAAATCATTAAAACGTGCAGCAGGAGGTTCTTCATTTCCTCACATAGAAAGTTGTCATCCATGGCGGAGCACTCTAAGTGAGCGCGAGACGGTGTTTTTTTTGGAGGGGTGTGTTGCGAAGAAGGAGTGTAGTTCTGTACTGGCTTACTGATGGTGGCCGAGTCCTCCTCTTTGATCTTGAAAAAGATAGTTATGATTACGAAGCCGCTTCCTAAATAGGTGTTAAGGAGCATATCAGAGATGTGCATGTTCAAATCTGAAGGCAGGTTTGCATTACATCTTGATCTCTGAATCTTAACTTAATTTAGGGGTTCTTGATAGTGACTTTTTCACTCAAAAAATGGGCGCTTTTTCATTCAATAGCTCTTCTTCTCTTGAAAACGAAAATTCCACATTTCTGTCTCCAGAAAGTAACAAGTCAAAGGGACATCGGCGAACCATGGAAGGATACGATCCTGTGGCTTTCAAAGATGGGGTACTTCTCATGAGGTCAAGATCTATTCCTTTCATTGTTAGACAAGGAGCGAAGCTATGCCCTCTTGTGGGGCAAGTTATTGATTTTCTCCCCTTAGACTTTCATATACCATGAGCTTGGTTCCCCTTGGCCGGGCATAGAAGTAAACCATCCCTCTTTTTTCTCTTATCCAATGGTTGGTGATCAATTCAATCCCTTGTAAATAGAAAGGTGGACACACATCCGCCTTGTTCACTTCAAACTGAACTACTTTTTTTTCTTGCCGGCAAGCGCTACGGCAACGCTTATGGCTGCAATCCAAACAGCAATGGCCCTCGCGGATTTCTCCTGCGGCTCATACATAACGTCAGTTATCTGGTCCCCCCTATCAACAGCTATCCCTTTGGCCGCCTCTACCCTATGATTTAATATATCTGTTTTTCCGCCTGCACCGCATTCGCTATGTGTTCTACGCCTTCTATGTTTAAAAAGAGGTTGATTACATCGGGTATCTTTCCCCACCCCGCATCCTAAAGCATGGAATGAGGGCGTAAGCTATGGCGGAAAGGTCTCCTCCGTTTATTCCTTTGTTTATGTTATGGCACTGCTCATCTGTGTCAGCTGCCACCATTGTAGTCCGGGCTTGTTTCTCTTTTGCACGAGTGCATTTCTGATTCTCGGGTACTTGAGAAGTTCCCTGTGTGTTGCCGCCATTTGCTGGTTTTTTGCAATCTCGTGGTTCATGTTTTATTTGTTGTTCTTTTTCTATTATGTATTGGTGCCCTACTCGTTCCGTAGATACCCGTATCTTTCCGCATGTAACATTTTCCCCTGTTTTTCGTTATTAGCTCTCGGCCGGTTCTCGTTTCCGGCCTTTTTTACGATGTTTAACTTCCGGTAAGGTTGCCTTTTCTGGCCAAAAAATTCTTTTTTGGGACGCCCATTTACTGCGGGCAGGTTATCTCTTAGCTATTCTTCTACTTTACGCTATTTCTTCGTGCGTGAGAGTATGCTTTCTTTTAAGGCTTATACATACATTATTTTTCTGCAAGCTGCGAGGGGGGGAATTGGGCAACCGGATTGAACTGATTAGGCAAAGCAAAAAAGAAGAAAATGCCATTGACATTGAATCAATAGTAAGTAAGAAAGCCAAATAGCCTATAGCCCATAGTTGGCTGCTTCTAGTGGACAACTAGGCTTTGAGGGAGGAAAGAGAGCATATTCATCTGACTCTAGATCTTTAAATTTGCATTTCCATTCCCAGTGCAAATGATGGGCAATTGACTGTTTGCACGAGTAGGCTGTTAGAATGCCCTGTTTGTGGAAGGGGAAGGTTTTACATATCTATTATCTTGCCTCCTCTGTTTGTTTATCGCCGCGATTCCTTATCCCTATCCCTTTGTTGATGAATCCCATCTCTTCCTTTCATTTCTTCTCTCCTCAAACGAAAGGTCTTTCTTTGTTTAGTTCAAAGAGGGGTATTATGACCTGGTGGAAAAAGATCTTAAATGGCAATGGCTTTTGTTATATTTGTTATAAATGGAAATGTCGCTTTTTTAGCCTTCTCGGGCAGCTGCTATTTGAAATCCATTCCCGCTGCTGTCGTCAACGGTAGAACTCCTCGGGCATCCGTCCGCTTCTGGAGTTCAGGACTGAGTCTCGATCTCTCCGTTTGCTGTTCCTGCTGCCCCGGTGAAAGATCGAATAAATGGGCGATATCAGGCCGATGCCTCCCCTTCAATGTGCAAGATTGAAGTTCTGTATCAGCTTATTGATGTTGTTGAAGTAGCGGTTGAATTATCCATTTCCGTTTTGTCCATGGAAGTTGGGAGTTCAGGAAGCTCGCTCTCCCCTAATTGGGCCAAAGAGAGAAAGTTCTTTATTAGAGCAGTATCCCGGGCTACTCCCTAACAACTGGCTCAATGGCAATGCTTTGTGCACTTAGGCTTAGCATTGGCTCAAGCCGCCCAGGGATGAAGTCGCTGGTCCTTTACTTTAGGGCCAGGGATGAAAGTGTCTGGTTTGATAGAAGCAGGCTTCCCTTGTTTGTTTTCTTTTTTTTTTTATTTCATTTAATGCCTATTGGTGTTCCAAAAGTCCCTTTTCGAAATCCCGGGGAGGATAGTTCAAATTGGATTGACGTATAGTGCGACTTGTCAGAGACATTGGGTCATTATGGGATTTCCCCGTTCTCTACCCCGATCGAGATATCCTCTGTTTCACCAAAGAAGGATTGATTAAATCATCAAAAATTTAGAGCGTGAAGTGGCAATTAGATCTATGCTTTGGAGGTATTCAGATTAATATTATCAATTAGAATAATTTATGGTTAGCTTGTTTGGACCAATAAAATGAAGTATCCGGGCTCCGCTTAGAAAAACCCAATTAGTACTATATCCATGATTACTATTTGTATCATATTATATTTCTAAATTATAAATAGGAGTCATTTCTAACTGCTAATCATAATCAATCGAATAATTTGATAAATACGTCAAATATTTTGTGGAAGGCGTGAAATGAATTGAAAAAAAAAGGAAGTTGTAGCAAAAAGACGCGGTATTGGGGGCATTTGCCCTATATATGCAAATAAAAATCGGGCAGATCTTTACTCGGAGTAGAGCACAAACCTAAAAGAATTAAAGAAGCCCACTCAGGAACAAGAGAATGTTATCGTGATTTGAATTGGATCCCGATGAAAGAATACATCAATGAGAAGTTAGTTTGATAAGTTTAATGATGGTAAAAAAACCATCTTTCTTGAAAAATGGAGGAAAAACCCCTTCGTTATTCGTTAAATGGGATCTACATATTGATTCTTTTTTTTTTTCGCGATTTTTGATGAACCGTATGCATCAAAAGGTGCATGTACGGTTCCTAAGGGATAGAATTTGATCCTAATCAACCGACTTTATCGAGAAAGATTCCTTTTTTTAGGTCAAGATATTGCTAGTGAGATCTCGAATCAACTTATAGGTCTTATGGTATATCTCAGTACAGAAAGTGAGATCCAAGATTTTTATTTGTTTATCATGATCAAAAAGAAGGACAAAGACCAAAAGAGGGGAAGGTCGACCTTAAGCTCAAAACGAAAAGAACCGCGAGGGGCTAGAAAAGAGAGTACCACATGGCTATGTCTGTGGGACGACCTTCTATTTGGTCCCAGTAGAACAAGAAAGACGAAGATTGGAAAACATTAAGGAGTAGGTAGGCCTTAGCCTTCAAATCCACCTAGAAAGAAATACAAGAAGCTTCTATCATCGATTCCATTCCCATATGATTTTATGAAATGACATGCCTAAAACCATACTAAACTAAAAGGAAACTTTTCCCTCCATCCTTATATTTTTGTATGTAGTGAAAGGCCTTGCAATTGACATGAGAGTAAAGAACGAACGGAAGGCAGTAATAGACCTATTGGAGAAGGAAAGGAAGAGAGGTGAAGCCCAGGCCCTCAATCACAAAGACGGGGCGAAGGGCCTACTATGGATGAATCTCAGTTCCTATCTTGGCCATCATCATTGACGAAATTGAGTGATTCGGTCGGTATCGGTCAAGCACTCTTCGCTCTACTCGGTCACTGAGCGATAGGCAACTCGATATGAGGGAAATTCTTCTTCCAGCCCTTTTTCCGTTGAGAGAAGAACCACACTCAAACTCAAAGCTTTCTTTTCTGCGCTTAGAAAGCTGTCCGTCAAAGCTGTTCTTGGACTTCGATCAAAAAGGAAGTCTGCTCTCTCCTCTTTCATGTCCGAAGAATTCACTACTTGACTGACTTTGGGTTACAAACCTGATTCCATTGCCCGGGCAGAACGACCTTCTTCAACCAATTGCAAAAAGACAATAAAAGGGCGCAGGAAAGACTAAACCGAGGCATCTTCATAGTCAGAAGAGGGTTCCCCGCAATTCAGAGGGCTCAGCTCAGATCGAAGAAAAAAGCAAATAAGTCAGCCACCGAAAAGCTTTTTTGATTTGAGAGGGCAAAAAGGTTCGAAGGGCTTCGTTTCAAGACTATGCTATGGGAAGACTATACTATTCCTAAAAGAAAGGACTAGCCCGGCAACATAGCAGCTTTTAGAGAAGGAAGAAAATCTTTCGACCTTCATGGGCTCTTAGATTTGAAGAGATGTTTTGTTAAAAGCTTTCCTTTCCAGCGGTGACTACTATCGAATCAAAGACTCCGAAAGAGGGCTATCAACATAGGTAGATTTCTTTTTCACTTATCACGCCATGCGGTTTGACCTGAAATTGAAACAAAGTATATTCTTTTTTACCTACTTGACGAAAGGTTTTTCTACACGCCCACCGTTACCGCAGGACGTTCTTTACTCAGTTAGAGCAACATCAAGAGAAGTAAGAGGACTGCGTTACAGTAACTCTAACTGTCCTATCCTAACCTAAGGCTCAAATCAGTGACCGAATGCTTCCCGTTAGGAGAAGCACCGCTTTTGTCTGTCAACTCGCCTCTTACTCTGCTCTGAGCTTGGTCCCTTTCCACCCGGTTTTGACGAACCTATGATTTGCGTGGGAAGCTCGACTAGGAAGGTTTAGGCGGCTTTCCTTGCTTCAATTCAATCCAAAAAAAACAACGAAGCTAGCTTAGCTATCCTCTCCTACCGTGTGTATTGGACAAAGAAGAAAGAACCCTCTCTAATGAAGAGTAGGACCGCATGAGACTCGATGGTAGTACCGGTGAACCAGTTCTAGCCAAGGGTACTCGATCGACGAAGACCGAAGAGAGCTAAAAGCAGGGTTGGAGCCTGGCAATGCAGCTCAATCTGAGTCTGATTCTTCAGAGTGTGTGATAAGAGTAACCCGAACCTTATGAAAGCGATAAGGACGAATCTGAGAATATGGGTTTCGGAGGGCAAGACTGACCCAACCCATAGGGGGGGCGTATCATTCCTTTCTTTAATTTAAAACTTCTTTCTTTCACTAGATGCTGAGCTACCTTCTTTTAGGCACGGAAAGCCTAAAGCATCTCTTTCTTCTGTTCACCGGAAATGCGGGTACGGGAGTAATTGAATCAGCAGGCTGTGAGCATCCTTTTCTTGGGTTGGGGAAGGGAGTTCGCGTTAGCTTTACTAACCTAAGACAGAGGAGAGGGCAAGAACCCGATAGAATAAGGAAATGAAGCTCTCTCAACTACCAGTGCAGGGGCAGGAGTGGAAGCTTAAGACAGAGATCTGGGATTCCCACTCTCTAGAGGTTCTAGTTGGGTTGGAGCTTTCCTCAGTACGACTAAGAAAGGGGATAACCAAGAGTGAAGAAGCTTGACTTGTCTGGCTTGCCTCTCGCTACCTTATACCTTCAATCGCTGGGGGCTTATCTTCTCAATGACGAAGCCTCGGAACAGAGGTTAGTAATAGGCTCGACCGAAGGGATCGGGTTACTCTTTCGCCCCGGATTGAGTCAATGCTTTCTTCCTGGAGCATCGATGGAATGCAGCGCAGTCGTCGACCTTTTCGAAACGTAGCTATGCGAAACCACAGAAGAAGAACTACGCTATTCACTACGCGCTATTGAAAAGAAGGTAAGGAGACGAAAATCACCTATATTGATCCTTTACTGCTTAGTCGAAATGAAAAAAGAAGATGATGAATTAAGTTAATATTCAAGCTCTTTGAAACGAGTGATGGGTAAATATTCTCTCTTTTATCCTTACCTAAGGCGTAGAGCTTTCCCCGGGAGTGAATAACGCAGTAAAGCCAGTTAGTTCTTCTCAATTCTCTTCCTTTATCTATCTTCACTTATTCTATTTTTAGTTAGAAAGCCAGATCGGATTCATCAATAGAATAGCTTGGGTGAGTCTTTCCAACTTCCATGACCCTTAGGGCTGGCTACACTCCCTACCGCCCAGTCAATTCTCTGACTATCAGATAAAATAAAGCAAAGAAAGCAACAAGAGTGGAGAGAACAAGCTCTTCAAGCTCAGCTTCGGCAACAGCAACTCGAGAAAGCAATTCAGTTTGTGAGGAACCGGCCACTTCTTTATATACGTCACCATTTGACGATCTGTCTGTTCAGGCAGGTGCCACGGAATTGAGTACGGAATCAGAGATGGGGGACAGCAACGTCAAAGACTGAGGGAAATGAGTTCCGAGACTCATCTAAGTTCCCATCGGCCGTTTGCGGGATGGGGAAAATCAGAATAGAAGCTAAAAGCAACTGTCTCAATAGGCGCAAGGAGCGTTTACACTCGACAAGAGGTCTCAGAGCGACCCCTATGGTATGGTATGGCTAAGCTCCGTTCATAGCCGCACTGACGATCTGTCTTTAGTAGGTCGTCTATTCTTTCTTACCTCGGGATAGGAGTTCCTAGCCCCATTTAGTAGAGATCACCGGATCTTATTTCTTCTAAAAGAAGTTCTGAATCTTCCTGTTCCGGCCGGGGTCAGTTGAAGGCAAGAAAGGGCGAAGGACCAGAGGGATTAGGCTTCGTTCCTGCGTATTCCTTCCTTGCTCTTGGGTTCCTCCCCGCTCCACTTTTCTCTCCCCGTGCCCAATCCTGCCCAGCTAACCAGCGCACCTTCACCAACCCATGTGTCCCGTTTCGGGGAGTCAGTCCTTCGATGAGCCGGATAGAGATCACGCGCTCCATCTATCTCCTGCCGAACCACTTCGCTAGTCAAAATGGGTCGCATTCAGATAGCTTTTGGCTACTCCCTCCACTTATGGCCCAGTTGTAACCTTTAACCCCCTCTCTCTTTTGACTTTCTAACAGAAAAAGCCTTTTTCCCAAACTCTTCCATCCACCACGCGCCTTGCCTTGTACGATGCGCTCTGGCATCCCCTTTGTCCAACAAGTAAGGTCCTCTTGGGACCCTTCTTGCAACGACCTCTGTGCCGCAAGGGGCCATAATAAGTCTTCTCTCAATCTTGAATATCAAGCAAAAAAAGAAATGCGAATTCTTAGCTGATCCTCGATTGACTGATCCAAGACGGAATGAAATCGATTGACTTGAAACAGTCTATCTACCGTCTATTGACTTCGTCCTGCGGGCATCTTCAAACGCGATCGATTCTTTTGGGCTTTTCTCACTCTTAATAGGTATTCTCGAGGCGAGGTCAATGAGATGCTCTAGTCAAGCTCCTCTGCTCACAGCACGACTCTTTGTTTCAATCCGTCTTGAATGGTCCTCTTTCCGCGGCATCATCCTAATATTATGCTTGGCACGGTCCTCTTGATTCAATCTCAAAGGTCTTCGCGCGGCCTCTCTTTTTGTGAGAACATCGAGACGTGAGGAGTGAATAAGCCAATGAGAAAGCTGAGAAGCCGAACCCGGGCAGGGTGTGCAAAGGATAGAATCCAGCCGGGGTCTGGAAGATTGCCCTCACCACTTCAGTTCTCATAGAAGGAGAAGCTGTGAGCTAATAAGAAGAAGGCTCGCAAATCTTTATCCCCTAGCCCTGCTCCCCCGATGCCTTCTCCCGAGAATGAGATTGGAGAGGGAAGGCCCCGCCTCGCTCCCCGAATAGACGGATCTAATGACGGAACTAAATGCCCTGTTGATAGATAACCCCTTGCGGCTACCTGTTGATTGAGATTTAAATAAAGGGATGGTAAATTTCCAATTAGATCGAGATTCTTCTTTCTTGTTATGGATAGAGGTTAGCTTTGCCAGCTGTAACCGATGCTACAAAGGTTGAAAACGGAGATTCCTTGATGCCGTTCGCTTGACGTGAGGTCATTCCTTTCAACTAGCCTATACCCATCATATGAGGAGCTTTGGATCAAACCTAGCCTTTCGCAAGGAAGCCTGTCTGTCTGTACACACCTTATGACTCGAGTGTACCAAAAGAGATCGGATCCAGATTCAATACTTCCGGGATTTAGGGGTTGTTCTTCGCTGAGAGCTTCTTCACTCAATTACCAAGATTCAATCGACTTTCTTTTTCCGTTAATAAAAGAGAGGAGGTATAGCACCAGCCCTCAAGCACTACACCAATAATTGACAAGCTGGATAAGCCGGGTAAACTTCTCCCTCTGCTGCTACTGGATATCGACCTAAGAGATACTAGACCAGGTATGAAAGGAAGGGCTTAGTCTCCGTAGATGGAATGAGAATACACAGGAGGTTAACTCAGTCCTATTATTAAAAGAAGTAGCGCCTTCGCTTACTCATTCCTCCGTATGGCTTGGGGGTCGGCTTGCCGGACTGACCGACTAGTAGTTAGAATACCTCCCCTCCACATCCTCCGCCTGCTGCTTAGGGGTTGCTGGTGACGGTGCCATCCTCAGAATCCTTCCTATTCGGCTTCTGGCTTCAGCCTCAGATTTGTGCTGCCTTTCGGCCTTCGCTTGCTTCAATGTTGCCATGAATACGCTTGTTGGTTGACTGATCCTTTGTTTGATATGATCCTACTATAGAAGACGTTTACTTTTGACCTTCCTGCATCCTTTCCTTCTCCCTTTGGAGATGTTTAAACTATTGATTGCCGTGTTCTACTTGGCTTACAGAGATGTTTTAAAGTGTTTTCTTCTTATAAGCAAATAACGGCTCACGCTTTTTCACTGGATGTGCTTTTGAACGGGTCAAAGAACTATGAAATTGTTTTCTTCTTTCTTCAATTCAAACTTCAAACCTCGTAAGCCTTTATTTACTATTCCACCCGGTAAAAGCCAACTTTACGATTTACTGCTTCCAGTCTTTGCTGTCCAATCCGTAAGTCCTTACTTGAAGCCCTAGGTAAGGTTTAAGTCTTCCAAGTAAAGTAATGCAGAATGGAATGGTTGATGGACTTGCTTTCTCGCCTTTCCGCAGGAACCTCTGTCTCACTTATTGACCTCTAATATAATCTGAGGGTAGCCCAGTCAGCTTACTCGCACCTATAGTGGCAGCGCCTTATTCCACTACGTATCTGTCTGTCTGTTTAAAGAAAGAAATTGGTTAGTTAGATCACGCAAGAACTGGCGTACCAAGGGAGATCTTTCGATCACTTAGACCCAAGGCACGTCTTCATCAAGCTCTCGAACAAAGAAAATATGCACCAAAAGAGAAGTTTTTTATTGAGGGAGTTTAGGGTTTTCTGCTGGAGCCATGATTTCCGTCTCTGCAATGGTGATCCAATGCATGCGCGGGTATCGCGACCCCATCTGCCTATTGTCTTCTTTTTTGAGTTTCGCCTGACGTCTCGACTTTCGGAATTGGCCTGACTGGTCCTACGAAGCTTGTCTCACGCCCCAACGTAGCTAGGGTTTGTGTAGAAGTCGGTCTTCTCAAGGAAAACCTCCAAAATCGTGTTTGGATTGGATCTACTGTGTATGGATCACCAGCAAGAAATCGTTTCTTTTTGAATACCTAAGTTCTGCACGCATTGCAGACGACAAGGTCATGCCCGTTACGAATGCAAAGTGGCAAATAAGGAACCTGGTGTCAACCCGTCACCGAGAATGGCCTATGTTCCAAGAACCAATGCTACCATCAGAACCTACCACTGAAACGATGCCTGCTGCTGATAATGCGGCTCTTGTTCAAAATGCACCTGCTGGTGTGGCTGAAGCTGCAAATAATGCTCCGGTTTTTTCTTTTTATTTTCATGCTAATAACCAAAGCTTTTAAGTAAGTGAGGGCTGCTATCATACTAGCGAGGAGGACACGGGCTCACTCTCTGTTCAACAGATAAGGGAATCCTATTAGGGAAAACTTGCCTTATCTCACTGCTTTCACTGGCTAACCCTACATAGCTTTACCAGTAGAGAGAAGGAGCACCCTTACTTTGCTGTGATGAAACAACTTTCTTTACACTTGATGGCTTGGAATACGATTATACGTCTAGATGGGGGCATTTCAGGTCTTTTCTTTCACTCGAGACGATGATAATTTGCGTAATGCGTAAGAAAGATTCTATGATGAGCCCGAACCTTTCCTCGGACACCTTAAACTTAAAGTCAAGTCAGTTCCTCAACCCCGTCTGTGGCTGTTGGTTAATTGGTAGAGGAGCACGATCAAATAGATATCAAAAACTAATGCATTTTGATGGCTAATCTATCATTGAGGGGAGACTTTGAGTTCAGTTAGATCTTACTTAAAAGATCATTAGATCGGAGGTTGGAGTGTCACTTTCCCCGGAACTTTCTGTTAGGATGTTAGCTTCTCTTCCCCCTCATTCCTGCCTTCACTCGATTCCAACATCAACTGGTTCTTAAAGAAGGTGGTCTGACCTTACTCCAATTCCCCTAGGGTTAGGGGGTAGCTGCAACAACATAAGATGGATAAGCAGGGGTCTTAATGTCTTTCGAATGAATCCTCCTCCCTTTGGAACTCTATAGAACCTTCTGTCCCTTCGGGTAGCTACTCGGATAAGCAGCTTAGCTCATTAGCTCATATCAGATTTAGCTAGACGGGTTGGTTTGGAACATCAAGCAAGATCTACCAGCAAAAGGTAAGTATCCGAAGACGTGATCCAAGGTTCCATTCTCCGGGGGTGTAAGCCTTCTTTCTCAATATCCTCATCTGCCCTATCTCCTTTTCACTCTATTGAAGTGGAGCTAATTGAAGACTCACATGGATGAGGCTATACCTATATTCTATCTTAAATAAAATGGGAGACGGAACCAGTTACAAGTAAATACTTGTTTACTCCCTAAAGGGAGAATTCCAGTAGTACCGATCAACCTTTCTGTGAAATCCTTTCCGCCGGTACATCATAAATAAGAAAAGAAGAGAAGCTTCAGTTTCTTGCTTATCTATGGAATATCGCATTGTTACTGGCCTTTCTTTCAAATCCTTTCCCCTGGTCTTGCCTCTCGTAAGGGTGTTGATATCCTCGATTCGACGAATCTTGTCTTTCGCGTGTTGAAATTTTCCTGGTGTGAAAAGTGAGCCTGAACTGACTTGGAAGTCCGATGAGTTTGCGCGACGGTTAAGGTTTACCTTGCCTCGAGAGCTGGGGCACGTGGTTGGTGCCCCGTCCTGGTTCGATTGTTCAGCAGAGCGATCAAAAGCGCGCGCGTTGAGCTTCAGTGGAAAAGGTTGTATTAAAGTATAGAAAAAAGATGTTGATTCTCATACCCTATGTCTAAAGCTGGCAAGAAAGAAGAAAACTCTTTATCTGGCGGTCTCGTATACGTATAGTTGATCACCGCTGCCAGAACCCCAAAATATCATAAGAGAAGTGCGAAAGATCTCCCCTTCTTCTTCTATCGGACTTCATAGCTCTAGCTGTAGTGATGCTCGCCTTATCTTCACTTCATACCATAAGGTCTATCCCTATCTCTGAGGCGGGTGGAGCTATTCTATTGCTATTTGGCATCTGCTTTTCTAATCTAAATCGCAGCGCTGTCGACGTCTATGATATGATCCAAAACCTTCTACATACCGAAACCCCTTAAACCACCTTCTAGACTTTCGGCGGAAAAAGAAGCCGAGCCTTACAGCAGGAGTTCGGGACTTTCCTTTCGCCTGCAACAAATCGTAAAGTCGTCGCGCCGGGCCCCGGTGTCGAGCGAAGCATCAAGAAAGAATTTCAATTGGATGAGAAATCTGGTTCGATGGCTGTTCTCCACTAACCACAAGGATATAGGGACTCTCTATTTCATCTTCGGTGCCATTGCTGGAGTGATGGGCACATGCTTCTCAGTACTGATTCGTATGGAATTAGCACGACCCGGCGATCAAATTCTTGGTGGGAATCATCAACTTTATAATGTTTTAATAACGGCTCACGCTTTTTTAATGATCTTTTTTATGGTTATGCCGGCGATGATAGGTGGATTTGGTAATTGGTTTGTTCCGATTCTGATAGGTGCACCTGACATGGCATTTCCACGATTAAATAATATTTCATTCTGGTTGTTGCCACCAAGTCTCTTACTCTTATTAAGCTCAGCCTTAGTAGAAGTGGGTAGCGGCACTGGGTGGACGGTCTATCCGCCCTTAAGTGGTATTACCAGCCATTCTGGAGGAGCAGTTGATTTAGCAATTTTTAGTCTTCATCTATCTGGTGTTTCATCCATTTTAGGTTCTATCAATTTTATAACAACTATCTTCAACATGCGTGGACCTGGAATGACTATGCATAGATTACCCCTATTTGTGTGGTCCGTTCTAGTGACAGCATTCCTACTTTTATTATCACTTCCGGTACTGGCAGGGGCAATTACCATGTTATTAACCGATCGAAACTTTAATACAACCTTTTTTGATCCCGCTGGAGGGGGGGACCCCATCTTATACCAGCATCTCTTTTGGTTCTTCGGTCATCCAGAGGTGTATATTCTCATTCTGCCTGGATTCGGTATCATAAGTCATATTGTTTCTACTTTCTCTGGAAAACCGGTTTTCGGGTATCTAGGCATGGTTTATGCCATGATCAGTATAGGTGTTCTTGGATTTCTTGTTTGGGCTCATCATATGTTTACTGTGGGCTTAGACGTTGATACCCGTGCCTACTTCACCGCAGCTACCATGATCATAGCTGTCCCCACTGGAATCAAAATCTTTAGTTGGATCGCTACCATGTGGGGGGGTTCGATACAATACAAAACACCCATGCTATTTGCTGTAGGGTTCATCTTTTTGTTCACCATAGGAGGACTCACAGGAATAGTCCTGGCAAATTCTGGGCTAGACATTGCTCTACATGATACTTATTATGTGGTTGCACATTTCCATTATGTACTTTCTATGGGAGCCGTTTTTGCTTTATTTGCAGGATTTTACTATTGGGTGGGTAAAATCACAGGTCGGACATACCCTGAAACGTTAGGGAAAATCCATTTTTGGATCACTTTTTTCGGGGTGAATCTTACCTTCTTTCCTATGCATTTCTTAGGGCTTTCGGGTATGCCACGTCGCATTCCAGATTATCCAGATGCTTACGCTGGATGGAATGCCCTTAGCAGTTTTGGCTCTTATATATCCGTAGTTGGGATTTGTTGTTTCTTCGTGGTCGTAACAATCACTTTAAGCAGTGGAAATCAAAATAAATGTGCTCCAAGTCCTTGGGCTCTTGAACAGAATTCAACCACACTGGAATGGATGGTACAAAGTCCTCCAGCTTTTCATACTTTTGGGGAACTTCCAGCTATCAAGGAGACGAAAAGCTATGTGAAGTAAAAGAAGAAAAGGTCGACGACTGCTACTAAGAACCTAACAGAACTTTTTCGAAAAGAAAGCCATGGTCGAAGCGGTGCGCTCATTCTGCATTTTTTTCGTTCAAAAGGGCACGAGAAAAAAGCAGCTGGATGTAATAAAGGAAAAAGACTTGCTAAGCTTGGATGCAGCAAATGAGATAGATTGAATGAAAGCATTGGATCAGGGCATCCAATCACAGGCGAAAGGCCCATCTTATTAGAAGAGTTTTCCCTCTCCCCGGGCCTAGTCTGACTCATCAAGCTGCAATGCAAAAGTTGTCCTTTAAGCATTCCATTAGTGTTCATTGTATCATTGGCCTGTAATGAAAAACGATTCTAGGAGAGAAGTTCGTTATCTACGTTTCTTATCATTAGATGAGACAGTTAGCCGGATGAGTTCCAAAGACAACAGCCGATTGTCCCCGCTTGGAGTTAAGAAGGCACGCGCCCTCACGCTTTCGAGCAGAATATCCATACCTTTCTTTTAGTAGTGAATGAGATGCTTGACAATAACGCAAAATTCAGACATAACATATAAGGTGTAACACAATGCCTTAAGTGTGGGAGGTCAGCACTCTCTTTTGTCTTTTTGCCCAATATCTCCTTCGGGAAGGAGCGAAACCTTGACTAACCTTTCCCTACCGAACATAAAAGTTTGCATTGGGAGCCCCTATCATTTTTTAAAGAAAAGCAGTTAGTTGTAACGAGGTCTCCCGAAATGATCGTGAGAGGCACGTACCCAGCTGGGGATTCGAACCCGACTCTTCCAGGGCTTCTTCATGTTATAAGATGACGGCAACCGCTACCACCACTCCGAAAGGGCAACCTCCTCTCTCTATAAGATATAAGAATTTGCTCGAATACGAGAACGTAAGCGCTAGGTAAGTCTAGTCATCAACTAGACGTTTGGGTATAGTCGCGTTAGCGCTTTTCTGATCGCTTTGAAGCTTTAGCTCTCGATTCGCTCGCCATAACAAGCTGAGCGTCATGGTCGAACACACACACCCTTACCTTAAGGTAAGGCACGGTTAGCCGGTCAAGAGACAAGACTTTATTAGAAGGAGGACAGTCACAGACTCGCGTTTAAGTCAGAGTCTCAGCGAACAAACACTCACTTAATCGAAAGCTAAATAATAAACTTTGGAATGGTAACGAAGATCGAAATCCTTCCTTCCGGCAAGGTCGAACAGTTTGTAAGGCAGAAAGATCAGACTCAGTTCGAGATTCCTTACGAATTAGGGTAAATCAAGGACCCTTTCTTCCTAATCAAAAAGAAAGCCCTGTTCTAGCAAACTCTGTCTTAACAGATGATTCTTTAGATTCGGATGGAGATGCTTTTGAGGGGCTTTATTTAGCTGTATGTTACGAAGCGTAGGGTCTTAACTAGAGCGGTCCTCTCGGAAAGATGTTGACCCCGTCACCGATGCTCTTGGCTTTCGTGTGTCACTGATTTAGCTTCCGATTGGGTCAGTGTGAAGCATTGGGTTTCTGCCTTAAGCTCGCCTGTGACTGTCCTACTCTCCCAAGTCAGTTTCGAATCTGGATGACCTACTGTTTTGACTACGTTACAGCTGGATCGGTTAGTTCTGGGATGATTGATGCCTTCCATACATCAGCATTCTAGAAGTACAGCTTTTGTTGTGTGTGTTCTTTCCAACTGGAAAGACTTGGCTGGCTGGCTAGCCCCTTCTTTCCTTATCTAATTACATAGATAGAAAAGTCTTTCTTGCCGGAGAGTGATAATTGAGTAACGATTGATTCAAGCCCGTCACAAGGTGCCAGAGTAGACTTCTAAGCAAGATCGAGTATAGAGTGAGGAAAGCCTTAGTCTGAAAACACAAGAAGTAGGTAGCCGTTATCAGTCCACCGAAAGTGGTCAATCAGGCTTCGCACCTTCCCTTACTAAGCTTTCAGTCCTAATAGCTACTTCCTTGCCTTAATAAGCTCCCAGGAAAGCCTGCTTTAGAATATAAGATTTTTTTATTTCTGCCACTCAATCAGAAGTGTTATACTAATAGGTTGATGCTTTCGCTTAAGCAAATGGTGCCTTTTGGTCCCGTCTCCTTTTGGGCCCATTGGTAGCATAGGAGAACCCGACGTAACTAGAGAGTAGTTGTCGGCAAATCAAGTCGACGATCTTTCCTTTTCCCGGAGCGCCTTCCTTGACGCGTCTGCGTCTGGTGCCTCGGAGCCTGCGGTATAGAAACGGATCTGAATCAATATCGAATGCAACCTCTCCCGCCGTGGAACTGTTTCCGTTTTTCAATCGAGGTATATTGTAGTTTCCTCGGGTCGTCGCCGCCCCACCCCTTTTTGACCCATAATCAGGTTTTTACCATCCCAAGATAATAGAAGAGGCAAAAGAAGACCCATACCATAGCCATAGATAGGTAGGAAGGGACAAGATTGGAATAGAATCAAGTTGGCAAAGCAAAACCACTGCTGAATCTGGACTAAGCCCTCACTCCACGGCTCCTCAGGTAAAGAGAATAGGAACAGATAGGAGCACTTAGACTTGGTTGGAGGCCTGACCTATCTATAAAGAGGCTTGTAGCTTCACCAGAATCAGATGCATATGCCGTGGATCATCGGCTTTCAATTCCGGCGTTCCAGAGCAGAGTAGTAGTGATTGGCAAAAGAAGCCTCTAATCCCAATGACTTTAGGTCTCCCTAAAGCTTAGGTCAGGGTGGGCACCGGGCAGTAAGAATATTCACCGACCAGTGTTCATATTGGAATGGGCTCCGCCGGAGCTAGGAGAACAGCAGCTCTTCCGAAAAAGAATCTGACAGTTTCAAGTCCATGGGAATCTTCCTCCTGGGATGAATTGCCTTCAATCATCTATCGAATTGGAATTCCCTGTCGAAAAAGGGGAAGGAGGAAGAATTGCGTTCTAGTGTCCTATTTGTCTAATCTAATACGAATTATTAAATTCCCCCCATTCAATAATTCGTATTCGTAGCGTCCGATTCCATTCCTGACTAGCGGACAGAAAGAAAGCAAGAATTCTTCCTGCTCTACGATTAACTCTTCCGTTTAAGGTCAGGAGGTACGAAGTGACTTTCCTCGTTAGGACAGCCAGAAGGGCAGAGCTCTATGTTCTATTGAAAGCTGTCTCAAAAGAGCGCATTCGATTCCTCCTCGTACATTTCTATTAGATGCTTGAATGTCGGAAATCAGATATGGCAGCATTTATTTGGGCCTTAACTTAATAAAGAAGGATGGCTAGTTACTTATATTTATTCATACCGGGAATTTTGTCCCACTTTTCTTTTTCCTTCTATTCGGATCTTTCCGGCGAATGTTGAGAATGGTCTGTTCATGAAACTTCGGGTACCTTTACTATCGAAAAATGATGTTCCCAGGAGCAAAACCATCTAAGCCAAGATCGTGAATTCCTTTCACTAGCAGCCTTAATGCCGACAAAACATCAACAGGATCGGAATCAGGGAAGGCGGATTCCATAGTTGCCTCACAGCCTGCCTATTCGAGAACATCTGCTCGTGGGATCTGACTAAGATGACATTTGATCTCGGCCTGGCCTAGCGCTTGAAAGCATTAATTTCCATAAGCCGTCAGGGCAAGAAGGTCCTTAACAACCGATTCCTATTCTTTATATGTCATGTCACTTCCTCGTCCATTAACAAGGCAAGAGCAAATGAAGTCACCGCGCTCTTTCCCTCTCACCAGTACTTATCTATAAGGGATGGGGCGGAACCGGTTCAAACCAACAGCCACTTTCCTTAATGGCTACCCGCTTTCGAGTGAACTCTTGGACTGGCTGAAAGGGAAAAGGGAAACTGTACAAGGCATTTTCCACTCGTTTACGAATTTTTAAGGAAAGGATTGTTGCACTCTCTTGCTTGAATGAATCGACATTTGTGGATGGTTGTTTCTTTGGGATTATTTTATCTATATTTAGAACTACTGGATCAACTACTCTGGCTTTTAGCCTTTTGAACCAGTGGAACCCTACCCTAAAGTCACTCGCCCGTTCAAACTCTTCTGTCCATCCCATCTAAAGCCTTTCATCAGTGAATCCGGGGACAGCCGCTGCTTTATTTAAACAGCTAAGATAAGGTCTAAGACCGTCTCTTTTTTTCCACATCCTCATTCCTCCTTATTTCAGGATACTTTTTCTAATGCTACGGAACCAGCTTTCCCAATCAATAAATTCAAATTAAGGGGGCGCTCCGGGGGTCAATTCCCTCGGTGCGATGGGGGAGTTTGTTCCTCTCCCTATGGCCCGGATCGTCTAAAATGAAGTACGATCACCTCTTAGGCACCGGTTAAAGCGCTTCATTTAAATGCTTTAATTTAATATGGTTAGGTTTACCTAAAGTGAGTCTCTTGGTTTGAGATGCTCACTACTTAGTAACAGCTGAGTGCCCTACTAGACACTCCTTCGTGGGGTGGCTGTGGTCGAGTCCGATGTTCTGTCACAGTGTGACTTATTTTATCGAGATCTCTGTTAATTTCTGGATCTCCTGATGAGGAATCGGTGGAGAGTCCAGCCCCAGCAATGTGGTTGTGATTCCCTATCGATCGCTTCCGAAAGGGGTGAAAGGCGACCTGAAAGGAAATTAGTTATGAGAACTTTATTTGATAAGTTACTTACTTTGACATCCATCCGGTGGCAGAGAGTATTGGAAGACTTTCGGGTGATGGTGACTATCTTGAAAAAGATGGGCCTCTCACCCTGGACGGCTATACTAAGGAAGTTTGCATAGCAGGCTACCTTTTCTGCAAGAAAGTTCGACATCTGGTTAAGGGATCAGGACTTCTCTTCACCGCCTTGTATTTGAAGCAATGTAGTTCATCGCTCCAAATATGGCCGTTGGAAGAAATCTCCTGAGCTCTTGCCAGTGCCGATCTCTCTCACTAGGTCCGGGTGCCCTCGCATAATCTCGTCCTTTCATTGGAGGATGGTTTATAAGAGGGATGATAAAGCCGATCTGTTGGTTAAGTTATACTTGTCTTTCTTCACACTTAGTAAATTGATTAAGCTGTGTCCAAAGATAAGTAAGAAGACTGAAAAGTCTATAACCCAACCGGATCAAGTTTTATTGGTATTATTAAGGAGAAAATACCTGATCTCGTCAACCGATACCTGCCCGGAGTCTCCACCATTCCCTTAAACCAAGGGATGAAGTGGGTTCCGACCTGGAAGTCATTACCAACATTCAAACAAATGAATGACCTGCTGAGACAGAACGCCAGAGAGCAAGGAATTGGTTTCCCTTTCAAGGGTAGTATCAAGTCTTGCTTTCCTGCCGTATTCTTTGAATTATCAGCTTATACTTTCCTCCTTGAGTTTATACACTCTCGGGGGGAGCAGTGGTCATCAGGTATTCTCTGGCCTGAGAGAACTAGGTTCGCATTGGACCGTCAGAATATCTCAGGATCTGATTTAGATCAGTTTGAGAAGACATGCGGTCCGCAGCTGCCTAGCTATCGAGACCTGAGGATACCTCCTATTACAGGAAGGCTGGGTTGTACTTTTGAGGGAGGGGGTAAAAGGCGGATTTTCGCCATTGGGAACTATATCAATCAACGGTTGTTGAAGCCAGTCCATGACTGGTTGATGGATGTCTTGAGGGGGGTGCCCATGGATGGATGGTACTTTCCAAGCTCCTCTTTATAGGTTGGCTGGCAAACAGGATTGTTATTCATTTGACCTAAAATCGGCTACCGATCGGTGGCCGATTTGATGGTTCTTTTAGATTATGCAATACCTGTTTGACCGGTCGTTTGCCTCCGCTGTTGTGAACTCGGCCCTCGCGTGCAACATTTTTTAAATACGCCCGGAGGGCTGTCATTTCCTTCATCGCGGGGCAGCCTCTTGGCTACTATTCATCCTGGCCCCTTTTCGCACTCTCTCACCACTTGTTGGTGTGCAGATCAGGTGCATCCAGGGATGAAGTTCGACTCCTATGCTGTGCTAGGGGATGATGTGGTCATCGCTGATTCCTCAGTGGCCAAGGTCTATGAGCGGGCTCTGGAGCAGTTTGGTGTAATGATCAGTTACCAAAAGTCTCTGATCTCTAACACTGGCTGCGCAGAGTTTGCAAAACAGTTCCGAGTCCACGCTCTAAGGAAGGACCTTAGTCCAATCTCGGCGAGAGCCTTGATGAATTTCTTCCACCCTTACGGTCTGATTAGTATCGGTCAACGCTACGGCTGTTGCCGATTTTCTACTCTAGCCCGTGTGTGGGGGGGCTGGTTTTCGGACACTGGCTACTATCGCGACCAAATTAAAGTTCGAGAGGTTGTGGCAGACCAAAACTCTCCTTCGTCCAGAGGGCTTTGTCCCCTGACATCAGGGAGTTCTTTGAGGCACCTATCGTATCTTCTTCATGGAAGACCGTAAAGATTAAAATCTTGTTCGGTTTGGTCTGATGTGGGGATTGTATGATTTGGTGGGGTCCTTGGGACTTGGTTGGCTTTCTTACTCCTAGCGTCGTCGATGACTCCTTTCCTAAGTCAGTGATTATGATGAAGGAGTAGTTCCGTAATCTTTCTGCTATTCTATTAGGATGTTTCAGCTGTCTCTGTCCTTATGGCATATCCGAGGCTGCGTCTTTTATCTCTGGTCTTCGCCTTTGGCTTCCTTCCGCCTTGCTTACTTCGTAGACAACCTCAAATATCATATACCCAACTGGGAGCTCATGCTAAGACAGCCCTGCCTCCCTCCAGCCTGACCGCCTCGCCTTCACAGTTGACGAAACGAGTTGCCTTTCTCCCTGGCCTCCAACTAATGGCCCCGCCTTCCGAGTAGCCGGACCGACCGACTCAAGCTGTAGAGGCCCCTTACCTTAGGTAGCCAATCATTATCAAGTAAGGAAGAGCACCTTACCTTAAGGAAACTGAAGATAGCTCAATAAATGGGGAGAGTTACGAGAAGGGAAGGGCTTCATAGCTCCTTACTATAGATAGGCGACTAAGGTAAAACCCCACCTTTTAATCTGACTAAGAAGTAAGGCCCGGAAACGGCTCCAATAGGGCACATTCGTCCATCGCCGAAACAGGCCGTAAACGCCTCCGAGAGCGTTTGTTATAAGCCGAAGGAAAGGTCGCTCGGAGATTAGCAGAGTTTATGTAATCTGATCCAGCCACAACTCCAGCAAGAGTAGGCTCTGAAGAATGAAAAGACGTATAAGGGCTAAATCCATTTCATGCAGTTTTTTGGGGAAAGATTTAGACAACCAACGACGTTAGCGACGAGTTCGCACCCCCTGCAAGATCACGTTTTTCATCAGCCACTACTATTCTTTCTGCCAATCCTGAATCCGAAGTACGGTAACATGGAAGTAACATAAGCAGATTCAAAGACAGAAGCGGAAGAGGCAGAAGTCCAATCCTTAATATATATTGCCGAAACTGGGCAAGCGAAGTTAGTTAGCTTTATTTGAATTCTTTAATGTCCTCAGGGCAAAGCCAGGCACAAACTGAAAAAGGAGAATTGGAATTTTCCTTAAATCTGCGGCGCCGGATTTTAGCTAATGAACAAAGGGGGGCTGAACGACAAAATGGAAGTGTCTTTTCTGGTAAGGCTAAAGACGAGACCCAGAAAGTTCCGGCATAGTAGCGCGCCAAGCAAGCGAAGCAGCAAACGAAGACACCCAGTACAGCAAGTTACAGCCCCCTAGGAAGAGGGTAAGGCAGCTCAAAATGGAGGCTTGGCTTGAAATCTTTACTTTGAGAACGAAGCGCCAACTATTATTAGTCAAAGTAAAGGTTTTCGGAGCTGGCTGCAAAGCCCTTACAGGGGTAGCGGCAGATTCTTTAGCACTCGTACCTTCATTATGGTAGCACGAGTAGCGGCTTCAGTAGCTTATCCTGGATACCTCCAGTAGTGGAGGAGGCAAAGCACCAGTGGTAGCATCAGTACCGGCATAGCCTTTTTTTTTTACAATAAAGAAAGGACTGGTACTGAACTAGTAGATACGGTTGAGTCAGTTGTTGATCCAGAAGCGCTAGAAGTGGTAGTAGTATACCTTCCATATCAAGAGCTAGGGAACTGGATGGCATTATTGAGGAACTCCGTACTTTTCACTGGGCTTTCGACAAAAAGGTGAAGGTCTTCCTTCCTCTCGTGCCTTTTAAAAAAAAAAAAAAGATCCCCGTTGGCTGTGATGTAAGGGTGACCTAGTAGTCTCCTATTTTTTAAAAAATGGCGTATCATGCATGTTCTGCTTGAGTATCCAGAGACCATGGAGAAATGACATAAAACCTTGCAGCCAGCGAGATGAGCACCCTAACTGTTGTCATCTTTGCCACAGGAATAAAGATTTCTTCATTCCCATACTGCTGTGAGAAGCCACGAGCAACCAATCGCGCATCTTTCAATCGAGCCCTTACTCTTGCACTTCACCTTATATACCCTGACTACACGGAACTAGAAAGAAGATTTGGCTTCACTCCTCCTTCTGGTAATGGGACAAGTTCCCATGTCTCATTCTTCTTTAATTGTTTGCAGACCTCTTTCATCGCATTCTCCCACTCTGGAATTGGAATGCCTTTAGCTTCTTCAACTGAGCTTGGCTCTTCAACTTTCTGATCTTGAGAGGCACAAGACTGTGACACTTTCACAGTGTCTGCATAGCTGGCTTCTGTATACTTGGGATTGGGCTTCTAGATCCTTGCTTCTTATAAGTCCAGTCTGGCTATCAAGGACAGTGCCTTTCGCAGGCCTCTTGAATATATTGTTGCTCTCTGATTGATAGAGCTGCTTTTATCACTCTTTGTTGACGAAGGCACTCTCTGGGTCGTGGGCCTTGGGCTTTCTCTGACACCTTTCTTCCCCTACCTTTGCTGTACTTGCTTTGAGGGCTTCGTGTAGCTGATTTTGGTGACTCAGGTCCAGAGTCACTCACAATAGAAGGCTCCTGTTGCTCAGGTGCTTGGGCCCGCATACTTTTTTCTAGCATCCCGGAATCCGGCAGTACTACATTTTCGTTTTTTAAAATCTATGATGATGCCTCATCGAAAACGAAATTTGGAAATAAAAAGACTTTTTTGGTAGTCGGATCAATGCACCCCCACCCTTTCTTCTGCTGATCATAGCCGAAAAAGATGCACCTTACCTTATAGTATAGCCTGATTCTCCAGCTTTGTCTTGAGTTGCTTCCTTCCTTATTCATATTTGAGGAGAGAATCTGTGAACGAAGTGGAATCCTTTCTATAAGTGATTCTTCAAGTCGTGCCAGACCACTTCTTCAAATTGGTTTGGTTTGACTCTGCGCCTTGCGAGAGCTCTAAGTAAGGTCCTTAGGGGCATCTCATCCAGAGGGGCTCCTGATTCGAGGTTTCTTTGTGGCATCGCCTGCCCTTTCTATAGAAAGAAAGATAACCTAATTGTCGTTGTCGACACCTACCTCGTTCAGTAGGCCGGTATGCCTTAAAAGATGGTTCGGGCACAACTACTGGAACCTTACCCTCAGGTAGGAGTGTTGGTTCAAAACTCCTACGTATCAACGATTCCTTATCCGCAATAAGATTGTAAATGAGTATGTCACGACTTAACAACCAGAACGGCTACTTAAGAGAGGACATTTCCCCCAGCGCACGAAAAAAAAGGGATATTCCATCGTGATTCTCCGGTTCAATGCTAGCCTGCCTTCTTCTCGATCAAGTTTCAAATGCCCAGCAAAACGCCACTTTCGACCGGTTGAGACTATGAAAAATCAGTTTATGGTGTACAAGACAAGCTGAGATCTTTTCTTTCTCAAAAGAAAAAAAAAAAAAAGGTGGGCAAGAAGAAAGCTATGGAGAGATTTGTTCTACAAATGGTCTATCTATTTAGGTAGGAGGGCTAATGCCAAAAAGAGAAAGGAAAGGTATAAAAGAAAACGGCGGGGAACGAAGGAACTGACTGATTCAATGATTTCGGAAATCACCCGACTCAATAGGAAGAAGAGGAGTCGGAGCTAGTTTTTTTATTTTTCAAAGAAAGAGTGCCAGTGGACCGGAAGAAGAAGCTTGGATAGCAGACCTGGCTTTTTCCGGATCGGTAGCAGTGTGAGTTTTTTACCTCAGAAGAGGATCGCATGGAAAGGTTCTTTCGTCAAATTCACCTCTCCCACGCCCAATCTTTACATCAGTGGATGGGAGCAGAGCAAGTCAAGTTAGCCCAGTTCTCTTTGCATAGACCTAGACCTATAATCTATAGGGAATCGAATGAGCTAGAAGAGAAGGCAGAAAGCCTATATCCTATATATAAGATATAAGTTGTTCGTCCTCATTCAGCCTTGCTTGACCGAAGGAGATAGAAGGCTCATCAATCAGTCATAGCCTAAACTGAGGCATTGGAGGGGCATGAGAGAAGGTGCGCATTCCGATTTGGTCAATCTCATCTCTTTCTTCTCTGCAACTCGGGTAAAAGCCTAGAAGTTAAAAGGAAGTCAAGATTGAATTGGATTTGCTTTCCGGCATTCTGCTTTTGTTTGGATCGAACTCCAAGGGTTGCCATTCTACTAAGTAAGAAGAAATCGAACTCGCAGGAAAATCTAAGTAGCAAAGGGTACGACATTCAGTCAGCTTGGTGAAAGACTTTCTTTGTCTAATTCCACAGTGCTTTCAAGAGGAATAGTAAATAGAAAGTACCAGGGATCAAACGAGAAGGAAGGTACGACATTGTCAAAATGATTGGAAATCTTCCACGTTTGCCCTTCCTTAGTCGGTAATGATAGATCTATGTCTAAAAGGAGGGCATGTTGGCAAGAAAGCATTCACCGACGGAAGCAATGCTTTAAGAAAAGAGAGTGAATCTAGACTTGCATCTTCGAGTCTTTCTTATTAAATTAAAAGGAAGAGATGCTTATTTGTTATAAAGATCCCAAGATCAGCTTTGCTTTTATCGGCATATCCGCTAGTTCAATCACCCTAGAGCTAGAGGGGAGGCACTAGTGGTAGCTCTAATATGTCTAAACCTCAGGAAAACTTTCTAGGCGCAGTACAGGGGTCGAACTCTTTGGATGGTAATAAGTACGGTAAGCCTGAAGCGGTGGCATGGGAACTTCCTTTCAGAAGGACTGATTCGGAAGAGAGGAAAGATGGACTTGCATCGTATTAGAATATAAGGAAGAGTTGCTTGTACTTACTGCTTGCTTACATGCTTACTCGGAACTGAACTATCCTGACATAGGTCCGAGACTTTCCGACGACGCACGGTTCTTTTTCGGTTCCCTGGATTAGAAAGTCTTGAACCCTTACGTCTTTACTCAGAGAAGTCACTCGTGGAGCGATTTACCACTTATGACAGTGAGCAGTGACCTCGAAGAGATCAGCCACCTTACGTACGATTTCCAGCTTTGCTTTGAGTTCACCCGTGGCTTTCTCTTTTTATGTTATCTTGTTTCCACCGACAAAGAAAGAGATAGAGATAAGGTAGTGAAGTGAAACTGAATAGTAAGGTTCCCTCATATGACTACTTATCAAAAAGTGGATACTCTTCACCTCAGGAGCTAGGAAGAACTAAGAAAGCGAACCGGCCGAAGCCGGAGTCACGTGTAAGGAGAGTTGAAATAAGTAGGTATCAATAGCCTTCTTTAAAAATGTCTCTCTGAGTGATCTAGCTATGTTTGAGTTCTAAACCTCATATATACAAGATATGATAGAAAGAATAAAGAAAGCCATTTCTGGGGCAAGGAGGTCAAGCGAAGATCAGAAGGAATAGCTTTCTTCCAAAAATCCCAATTGCCACTAGTTTGGAGCTTTGAGTGCTCACTCGTCAGTTACCAACTGTAGAGCTGATTCTACGTCAGAAAACTTATCCATCATAATGGAATAGAGCACGAAGGATGTCATGATGTACTCTTTAGGATCCCCTTCCTTATTCTTAGATGTCTAGTCTAATTTACATATTGTTAACCAGGAACTATACCCCTTGAGAATTTTGGCAGCTAGAAGAGAGAGTTGAAGCAGATAATCTCTTAAGGACGAAAACACACTATAGCTCGATCCTCATTCCTTCTTACTTAGGAAATGTGACGTATCTTTAGAACTCAATCAATTCCATCGATCGGCCGGAAAGCCTATCTCTTTTGGTACAGAGGGACATAGGGGCGAATGCTTGAATGGGAGAGGCTAGGAGTTGAACCTAGATTACACACTGACCCGCTCTACCACCGCTGGAATATGTCCACAAAGAACTGGAAATTTCACTTCCATGGTGAGAACGCTGGCTCTACTTAGTAAGGACTTCCAGTTTTATGAAATTGAAATGGAAGATCCAGATCTTGGAGCACCTAATCAACAAGTTGAGGAGAAGGTATGAAATCCTCAGTCTCCTGGGGCAAGTGGGGGCGACACACTGAATGAACCAACTCCAATGGAGCAGGATCAAGAAGAAGTTCAGCTACGTAAAAGTGAGCGTGACCCTCGTCGTCGATTTGAGATTGAGGGAAAGGCCTTCATGCTAGCTCCGGTAGATGAAGAGAAAGACTCAAGAAGAGGCTCTCGCAAGACTTGCTAGGGAATTCCTTCAAGCAATGCAGGACGAGATGGAGTCGATGAAAGCAAATCCAGTCTGGGACTTGGTTGACCTTCCACCAGGGCCTCAGACAATCGGTAACAAATGGGTTCTTAAGATTAAACGCAAAGTGGACAGATCTATTGAAAGGTATATGTGACTAAGGGCTTTACATAAAAGGAGGGAATCCATTATGAGGTTCTTAGACCAGTTCTTAGATTCGTCTCCATTAGGCTCATTCTAGCCATTCTCGCACATCTAGCTAGATCTAGAGCTTAACCAAATGTTAAAACTGAATTTATTATTTTAATGGGGATCTTTATGAATAGATCTATATGGACCAATCCGTTGGCTTTGTTGATGATGGACAGGAGCGCAAAGTATGCAAGTTCAAACGAGAAATCTATGGCTTAAAGCAGGCGCCAGTGCCTTGGCTAAATTCCTACCTTCGGGAGAATTAGGATTCCATCGTAGTGGTTCTCCCTTGTTGACCAAAGGAGTGCTTTAAAAGGTTAGAGTCAGAGAAGGAGTGGTTTACTTGGAAGGAGAAGGAGAGCCAAAGGTAGCATAGCTTCTTCCAGTTCCAATTTCTCCATTTTGAGCTTATCCGTACATCACCTTCTTCCTTCCTCGAGTGATTTCATCCCTTCGGTCTCCTATTGGAAGATCTTTTAAGGTCATAAGCAGTAGTCAACCCCTTATTATATCAAAGAAGTACTAAATGAGAGACTTCTATTTAGATATATTTTTAGTACACTGAAACTATGTCTTATGGTAAGCGGACGCCACTTTTCTCGTCGGCGATCACCGTGAGATCTCTTGAGTGCTAATAACCTCAAACTAAATGGCACGTATGCTTTCACCAGGACTTCTTCAAGAAATTCCCCCATTGCTCCCTTTGTCAAAAGTTCTAAGGAATCATCAGTAACTATATACTCTGTCGGTTAGTCTGACTTCCTTTTCGGGCACGAAGGAATTACCAATAGAATCAGGGTGCTCAATCTTCCTCTCACGAGGACAAAAGCATGCTTCGCAATCAAGCTAGAAAAAGCTCATCTGCGAAGACTAATAAAGAGAGTCCCTTACTCTAAAGTCAAGTAAAGAAGAAGTAGTAAACTCCTTCCTCTCGGGCGCACTTCATTTCTAATCATTCAGTCTTATTTCCCTTGGTCCCTCAGACAGTCCCCAGCCGGTCAACGGTTGCAAGCCAATGCTTCTTAGAAAGTCAAGGCAGTCTATCCAATCAAATCAGTGCCTTTGCGAGTGTGAATGCGAGCGGGAAGTCCACTCAGTCCAAGCCCCTTTCTTATTTATTTTCATAAGAATGCCAATCAGTCTGTCCAAGGAAAGAAATCCGGTCGGTGCGGGAAAGAAAGGCAGTACGGTACGGTACCACTGTCCATTCTATCCATTCATTCCTCTTAGTCCAGGCAAGCATGCCTGGGGTAGTCAAAGAGGAAGATTTTCTATCTTTTAGCAACAACCAACCTAGGTCTCTTTGAATCCGATGTCTTAGGAGAAGGAATAAGAGATGAAAGCAATGTCTCTTGTTAGCAGTCTAGTGAGCCTACGCTCATTCCAGTCAGTCCGAGCAAGTAAGAATAAATAAGGAAAGTCGCTAGGGAAGTAGGAAGTAGGCTTAGCTCTTGTGCACATCTTTTGAGGGGTTTACTTGCTTACTTCTTAGAGTAAGGTGCGAAGCCTAGCTGATCGGACCGGGCATGCCTTTCTTTTCAAGGGGCGTATGGGGGCCTGAAAGTCTTATTGCATCTATGGCATCTTCTTATGATCGGATTAACTATATCCTCAAGTGCCACAGCTTTTTCTTGAACAGCAAATGAAATACCAATTGCAGCAGATAGGCATTCAGTTAGCTTTCATCGGATACAAGAGCAGTGGATGATTTCACAATTACCCAAACTAGAGCAAGGGTAGCACCGGTTACTGATTACCTGACTGAACCACCAGGAGCTATTCTTTCGCAAAGAGCTTATTCGTGCACATGCACAAAAGCTTATTCTTGCAAAACCTATTCTCGCTTACAGAAGTACTATCCTGCTTAGGAAAGGGAATCTTTGATTGAAGGAAGGTATTCGTGTACGGGAATCAAAGTGATTAGAACAGAACTGAGCTTGCCGGCGAAGAAGCAACGGACGCTATTCGTGGACTGAGCAAGAGACAGATAGAGTTGATTAAAGCGATACAGATCGATTCGATAAGAGCTAAAACGGAAAGGAAGATTTCATTAAGACAGATGTCGCACATACTGATCACGCATAGCGAGCTGAAGGCCTAATTGCTCCTATTCGATCGTTTACTAAAGAGAAATTCCCGATAAACGAAAGGCATGGGACCGCTCTTGATCTACTTTAGGACTAGCGAAGATAGAATCAAAGACGAGAAAGGCGACTCTCTGCCCTCCTACTAGCCCTCGAGTTCAAGCATGTGACCTCGGCATTGAACTTGGTGTACTTAGCCTACTTTCTCTTTACCCGACGGGATTCAGAAAGCAGGAAGTCCACTTTCTTTGGATAGACAGGGAATCGAACCCTGCATTAGAGACCTATCTCTCTATCTCTAATTAGACGACTACTTTGGGTTCTTTAACTACGTAATTAAGATAAGAAAGGCCAGGGATGAGAACCTTCCTTCTCGCTTCCATGGGAAAGTCAAAGTAGAGGACCGTCCTTCTATCTCAAATAAGAGAACGGATTCAATCCGATCCCTATCTTACTACTGATTGCCCTCTTGCGGACAAGAGTTTAGACTCCATCTCTGATCAGAAAGAGATAACTATCAAGACGTGAGAAGAAAGACCCCGATCCCTTGTAGGACTTGTGATCAGTCCGCTAACAGGCGTGGCAAGGACGGACGAGAAGAGCTTTCTTATTTAAGAGTCTGACCTTATTTAATATTAGGTTCTGCTTGCCCAAGGAGAAGGAGCATCAGCAAGACTTTTTAGAGGATCTCTTCCCTCTGGGCTTGCAGTAGCAGTTAAGAGGGTTAATAGGTCCAGCGAGATTGAATATTCGCGGCGCAATCCTTTTACCACTGAGTTTGCGACAGTGGTTGGTCACTTGCGGCACAAGAATTTGGTTCAGCTTCGACGGGTGATGCTGTGAGGGATCCGAGTTGGTCTTGGTCTATGAGTACCTGCCCAATGGAAGCCTCGACAAAATCCTCCACAAGAATTCCAGTTCTCCGAGTTGCCTCACGTGGAAGCGAAGTAAGTAGGAGCATAGTTCTTGGAGTTCTGCTCTTACTTATCTGCATGAAGAGTGCGAGAGAATAATTCATAGAGACGTGATGCAATATAATGCTGGATGCAGACTTTACGGCCAAGCTTGGCTTGGGGATTTTGGTCTGGCAGAAGTTTACGAGCATAGTTCCAACACAAGAGAGGTAACTATACCGCCGGCTGGAAGGATGGGATATCTTGCTCCTGAATATGTATACTCTGCCGTCCCCACGGAGAAAACTTATGTTTACAGCTTTGGTGTTGTGGTGCTAGAGGTGGCCACGGGAAGAAGGCCAGTCGATGATGATGGAACTGTGGTTGTTGATTGGGTCTGGGACCTCCGGGAGAAGGGCAAAAAGAGGCCGCGGATGCTGAAAGACCAGATTCTATACCAGCGGATTCGAGAGCAGCGGAGTGGCCTTCTCCTACTCCTTGCCTTCCTTCTTCCCCATGTTGATTCTAAACCGTCGCCTTCCCCAGCTTGTTCTCTGTCCGCCCTATTCTGGCTAAC